ATGCGGATATAGCTATCTAGCTATCCGCATATCCCATCTTTTATCGCAGTTCCTCTTGAGGCAAGATAGGTCGTGCTCTATCCAAATTTCGATTTTATATTCAATATATTCAATATATTCAATGAAAAATTCAAGCACGATGATTCCCTATAGGGATATGTAGAATAAGATACCTGACTAGGTATCTGTGTAACAATTTCGGTTCTGGGGTTTACATATACACATAATTGTTGTTATAATTGAAATTGAAAAGGATTGATTATTGAAAAGAGAAAAGAATTCATACTGATTCGTCGTGTATCAATTTGATTTTCTTAGGCCATTAAGGAAACAAGGAGATCTAAATCCAAGAATCGTTCATGAATTCACAATCAATAGTTAATGGTTCCACTTTGCCCTGAATTTTGGATTCTGTAACTGGAAATCTATTTTTTCTCTTTCAATATAGAAGAGAAGGGGAAGGGAAGTTTTTAGGTGTTGTGTGTTTTGAAATACTATACAATCAATCGAAGAGAACAACCGGATCCAATCAAAAAAAGGAGGGATTTCTTTTTGTTTTGGAAAGGTATAAAGAAAACGGTATTCAAGATCCAAATCAAATAAATAAAAAAAAAGGGAAAGGGTTCAGTAATCCCCCCCCAAAAGAAGATTTTCTATATCTATTTTGTATCGTTTTGGCGGCATGGCCGAGTGGTAAGGCGGGGGACTGCAAATCCCTTTCTCCCCAGTTCAAATCCGGGTGTCGCCTGATCAACAAAAGACTCGGAATCCCTTATCCTGCTAATAGAACTCGCCAAATTATTGCCCAGCAGAAGCAGAGGTCAAAGACTAGGACTGTCGATACTTGGTTTTAAGAATCCAGGGGAGGGGTTCTATAAAAGACTTTCAATTATTTCTTCAAAAAGCCGGGTGTGGCCCAAACCGGTACCAATATGAATAAAGAAAAGAAACCTCACTTATTACTGATTACTGATAGGTTCGGACGATTGATTTGATTTATCAATCGAATCAAATCAATAGTCAGATTCAATTGTGAGATTCAGAACTACGAAAGTAAGGGACCGGAAATACGGCAAAGGAAGGTTCCTAAAGGACTGTAAATCCTTGCTCCCAGGATCCAAGGAGGGATTGATTATAGGAAGGGCTATCAATACTTCCTAATTATCTTATCCTACTAGTGTAATGCCTACTGACTCAGTCTTGAATTAGATTGGGTAGGCTGACGGGGAATCAAATTAGGAGTTGTGGAAAGGACTGAAGATACTTTGTATCCAGATGTATCCAGACTCACGAGAGTCTCTGAGTGCTCAGAGGCATTCAATCAATATTGGATGGGTGATTGTCTCTTATAGAATAAAGTTGAAAAAGAAAGAAAAAATTCTTTCTTTTTGGTAACCCCGCCAAGAATGTAATAGGGTGTCTCCCGATTGTTTCACAGAAACAGAGACAGTAAGGCTTAGATGTGAGATAGAGGTATGTGATAGATAGTTATGATCTTGATGGTATATTTTTAGGCCTTTTGCTTATGAAAGGCAACAAACAATAGGTCTTACTATTCCTACATGTTCCATTAGTAAGATTCCCTTGAAACTTCCAAGGGGGTAACTGTGTATCTTGCTTGTGATTAATGCTTCCCAATTCTACCAGAAATCATATAGGAACTTGTTACGAGTGTATTCATTGGATTGGTTCATCAATAGCATTAGGTCAGAATCCCATTTTGACTCTGCACCATTGATTCCACTATTATTAATGATAAATAATGGAATAATTCCTTCATATTCATAGAGATAGGGGACATAATTCACATGGATATAGTAAGTCTCGCTTGGGCTGCTTTAATGGTAGTCTTTACATTTTCCCTTTCACTCGTAGTATGGGGAAGAAGTGGACTCTAGGGGTACTACTAATTTATAATTGAGTTGAGTAATCGAATTGTATCAATTGTTTAATAGATCATTCTGCGAAGCTAAAAAAAAATATACCCATTTCAAAAATTCTACCAGAATCCAGTAATATATGAATAAGAACCCTTCGATCAAACAAAGATTTCAATGATTTGATTCCCATGTTCGTATTTCCAAACTGAACACACATGATAGGAAATGGAAATTTTTTCCAACCGAATTCTTCCTAAATATTCTATTTCGATGAACCGGCCCTTACCAGAATTATGGATATTACAATGAGGAGCAACCAACCCCTATTTTTTTTTCCTTTTATATAATTTATATAATATATGCCCATACTATTCTTCCTACATTGATTGTTTCGATAGATCTCGGGATCCATATTGAAAATAATCAGAAACTTAGGAATTAGAAGAGTTGACGTTCGATTATTTCAGATTGATCGGAATCAATACAAATGGATGTAGCGAAGAAATAGAATTGGAGTGCTATTTCCATGTAGACATATGTAGATACATATTATAGATTGATCCATATCAAGCACATATCTTTATACAACTTTATACAATACAATAATAGATAGTGTGGTA